TCTATTACTACGTGAACCAATTCTTGGTATAGGTTTTGCCATATTTTATCATCTCATAAATATGAGTCAGAGATCTATGGATATATCCATTTCATGTCAAAACAAATCCTTTCATTTTGTTATTTGTCAATCGATTCTTTTCGCTCTTTTACTTTGAGTAGGAGGATTATCCTTGTCGTTGTTTATGTTTCGGGTTGGAACAAATTACTATAATTCGTCCCCTTCTGCGGATCAGCCGACATTTTTCACAAATTTTACGAACAGAGGCTCTTATTTTCATATCTGTCATTCCTTATTCTAATTCCGAATCTATTTATTGGAAGAAATTAAGTGTCTTTAAATTTGGAACCTCGAATTGGATTCCGGAATGCTGAAGTTTAAAAATCGTTTAATCAGTTGAATCCTTGTTGCGAAGTCTATAAATTATCCGTCCTCTAGTTGAATCATAACGGCTTACTTCAATTTTAACTCGATCCCCCGGGAGGATCCGTATAAAACTACGTCGTATCCTTCCTGAAACATAACCTAGAATCAGATCGTCATTATCTAAACGAACCCGGAACATACCATTAGGAAGTGATTCAGTAATCAAACCTTCATGAATCCATTTTTGTTCTTTCATTCCAGGTAAAACCCCCTTAAAGTATTAACTAATGGAGGAGTAGCGATATTCGACAAGCCATTCTTTTTCTTTTTTTCACAACTAAGAAGTTTTGGATCCAATTCGGATATTAATATTAGAAGGATTACCATATATAACATAAAATTTCTCCGCCAATTCCTTCTAATCGAGCCTCTCGGTCTGTCATTATACCTCGAGAAGTAGACAGAATTACAATTCCCATTCCGCCTAAAATTCGAGGAATTCGTTGATAATTAGAATAGATTCGGAGACCAGGCCGACTTACTCTTTTTAAATTTAAAAGATTTCTACAAGGCCCTTTACGATTTCTTCTATGTCGCAGAGTTAAAACAAAAAAATAGTTGTGTTTTTCCTGATGTTTTCTTGCGTTTTCGATAAAACCTTCTCGTAAAAGTATTTTAACAATATTTTCGGTCATGTTAGTATATGCTATTCGAACTGTTCCTTTTCTATTCATGTCAGCATTTCGTATAGAGGTTATTATATCAGCAATAGTGTCCCTACCCATGATGAATTCCAATTAGTTATGCTTTTATATAATCAACATGCTTTTATTAGTTTATTATTTATTTGAATTTAATTATTACTAAAAATTAAAGGGATATACGTGATACATAATCTACTAAAGGAAATTGAATTGATTTTCTTTTTATTCAAATATCCTATTCTAACTATACTATAGTATAGTAGTATAGTTGTTTTTTTATAATACTTCTGGGGCTAATGAAACTATTTTAGTAAAATTTAACTGTCTCAACTCTCGAGCGATGGCGCCAAAAACGCGAGTTCCTTTTGGATTTCCTTCGTTATCAATGATAACTGCAGCATTGTCATCATATCGTATTATCATACCATTATCCCGTTTGAGTTCTTTACGGGTACGTACAATTACAGCTCTGATCACTTCTGATCTTTCTAAGGGCATATTTGGAATTGCTTCTTTTATCACAGCAACAATAACGTCACCAATATGAGCATATCGACGATTGCTAGTTCCTATGATTCGAATACACATCAATTCTCTAGCCCCGCTGTTGTCTGCTACATTCAAATGGGTCTGAGGTTGAATCATATCATTTTTTATCTTTTAATGCAAAGGGCGAAAAAAAGAAATATTGTTTGTCCAAAACCAAAAACACCTGCGGTTGTTTTTTTTATCCTAAAAATAAATTTCCTTTGATTTTATATTCCTATTCTGAAATAATGAATTGAGTTCGTATAGGCATTTTTGATGCCGCTATTGAGATAGCCTTTCTGGCTATATTTTCTGTTACTCCGCTTATTTCATAAAGTATTCGACCTGGTTTTACAACAGCTACCCAATATTCGGGGGATCCTTTGCCCGAACCCATACGTGTTTCTGCAGGTCTTACTGTAACTGGTTTGTCTGGAAATATACGTACCCATATTTTTCCACCACGACGTGCATTTCGTGTCATTGCTCGTCGTCCAGCTTCTATTTGTCTAGATGTGATCCAAGCAGGTTCAAGTGCCTGAAGAGCATATCTACCGAAACAAATATGATTACCTCGATAGGATGTTCCCTTCATTCTTCCTCTATGTTGTTTACGGAATCTGGTTCTTTTGGGGTTATAGTTGATGGTTTTTTCGACATTCCATCTCTACTACAGAACCGGACATGAGAGTTTCTTCTCATCCGGCTCCTCGCGAATGATTCAATTCAAAGAATCTTATATGAAAATATATATGGATCTCATAATAGACTTAATCAATCAATTTTGTGAGACTCATTTTATTTATTCAAATTTTATATATTTATATTATATAAATATGATCAATTTTGAACTCTATTTTTGTTTCATTTTACAATTTGATTTCATATATTCATATATAAAT